TTATTTTGCTTACTATACCTGCTGCTGTAGCATTATAAACATTATTATTACTCTTACTCCCGTCGGGATAAATCTGACCCCTTCCCCTGTTCCCGCCTACGTATATGGGATATTTTAAGAAGTGAACATCTTTCTTAGTCGCAGGGTCCGGGGAAAGAATAGGAAAGGTGATTTCACTATATTTCTGACCAGGAACAGGCCCTATCACAAGAATATTTTTTTTAGTGGGACGATAGCTCTGAAAAGACAGATTGCCCATCTTTTCTTTAATCTCGGGAGAAATACGATCGGGGGGGGCTAATTCAAACCCTTCGGGTAAAATAAGAACAGCCCCCACATTCAAACCGCCCTTTTTACCATTCGCAAGAACTTGTTTCAGTTGCATATCATAAGGAATTCGAACAACTGCTTCAAATACAGTATCAGGAAGTACCGCTTGTGGAACCTCGATATCCACGGGCTTATTAGCTAAATGGCAGTTGGCACAGACAATACGGCCGGTTGCTTCTCGTGGATTTTCATAACCCTGCTGTGCAAAAATGGGATATGCATTTGAAACGGGTGCCCAAGTTATTATATATATCATGAGTGATACGGAAATAGATCGAGTAATCTCTTCCTTTATCGAAGAAAAGGTATTTCTAGTTTGCATGGTCCAATCATTGAGCCCAAAAATTTCTACAATAAAATTAGGTAGGTCCCTAGTATAGTTCCCTATCCATGATTCTGCTATTTACTGAAATAATGTTACTCTAATATAGGAGGCATCCTTCTGGATGGGTAGAAGGAATAAGTACAATTTTGAATGTTTTACTTATGTACAAAGTAACAAACATTAGATTTTTCAGTCATTCATTGAATGATAAATCACTACAAGTGACGGAGATACACGATTTAAATAACGGAAGATCCAATATTTAAAAATTGTGTCAAGAATGACTGGAAAAGTGGAAACAAGACCGGATATAATTTGATCGTTATGAGAAAATCCAAAATCTTTGTAGACAGAACCAATCATTAGTTCCCAACCATGGGGCGAATGGAATCCTATACATAAATCAGTTAATAAAAGAATAGAAAAAGCTTTTATTGTGTCGCTTAAGTTATATAGGAACTCTTGAACCCAAGAGTTAAGAATAACAAGTTCTTCATTACCAAGAATAGAATAACCACTTAGAATAACGAAACTGATTATATTTGTCGAGAAGTGCAAAATCGTATGGATACGATCCTCATTGTGCATCTTGATCAATTGGATCGTTTCTTTGTAGATTCCGATACGAAGCTTTTGTAGATGTGTTTCTGGGTATTCCTTTAGCATTTCGTCCAAGAGAAAGAGTTCCTCTAATTCTATAACTTTTTTTATAATACTCTTTTCTTGAATATCATTCAAAAAAATTTCGGATTGACCAGTATTCCACCAATTAGTAACCCAAGATTCTAGGCTTTTTTTAAATGAAAGAGAGATCCACCAGGGCAAAAATACTATAGATGCAAGATATAGAAGGGGAATGAATGCTTTCTTTTTTGCCATTTTTTCGTCTTTGATTTTTTAATGAACTCACTTCATTCGTTAACTCTATACACTACTAATATTTATATCAAACATAAGTTCTATTACAAGTAATATGGATACTATTATGAATCCATTCCCTGTTTTTTAGTTTTTGATTTGTGATTCATTAGTTAATCCTTGAATTTCGAAATAATACAGAAAGAAAATAAAAAGAATCCACTTTTGTTACTATGGAGTTGATTTACATACGCATAAAAATTTCGGACAAAGACAGTTTTCTGGCTGTTCCGTATACGTCTGCTTTGGCTCAAATGAGCATTCTGAAGAAATTCCAGTTAAGTTATACTATTACTATGGTCTATAAAAAAGACTATTCTTTAATTTGAGTTTTATCCCTCTTGCTACGAACTAAGAAAGCATTCATTCTGAACTTTATTTTTCAAAAAACTTCAATTGGTACACGCAAGAAATAGGCCAATTCGGCAGCCTTTTGCTCAATTTCTCGTGGGGTCAGATTCTGATCGGTACGAGTCAAGGGAATGGCCCCTTGGCCTCTGATTTCCATATAAAGGACACGACGTGCATAAATACCCTCTTTAACTTCTATTCTGATGGACTGAATGTCTTTCATAAGGAATCGGAGGAAGATTCGACGATTTTTTCCAGGAAACCCCCAACGAAAAATACACACTATTCCTTCTTTTCTATCGAATCGATCATAACCGCTACCTACATTCCACAAAATTGTGCACCACAAATAGGAGCTAATAAAGAGACCTGCGATCCCATAGAAAGACATCACGATCCCCTGTGGAAAAAAAATTATTTGCTGAGACGGAAATAAAGATATCAAATCCCTACCAAGATAACTGGAAGTTCCAACCAATAAAAACCCTAATGAACCTAAAAAAAGGATAAAGGCCCAGCAGAAATTGCTGATTTTTCGAGATCCTCTTATAAATTCTATCCATATACGTTCTGATCGCCAACTCATACTAGATCTCGTTGCATTTTATTGGAATTGATAGAATAACATCTATTTTACTTTTTTTGTTTCCGAAGTAACTCTAATCAACTAGCACTATTTTGATGTGAACCCTTACTTTAGGAGTAATTCATCGAATGACTTAGATCTAAAATAATAACATCACCTTTCTATGATTCCCTATAGATACCTACATCCATATAGATATATTGACTTTACATCTCAAACATTCGTCGCCTGATCTGTTATATATTTTCTATTTTCAAATACTTATAATTCATTTCCTCAGATATCATGTTTATGCATGTATAATCGCTTATGTTTGGAGTCAGCCACATGTTAGACTCTAGTCTACTAAATAGATAGCTGTGTTATCGTCAAAGTCTAAGTTTTGAAAAAAAAATAGACGGCACTAGCATATTTAAAAAATCTTGTTTTTTTGAACATGAAGAGATAAAGAAGCCATTGCAATTGCCGGAAATACTAGGCCCACTAAAGGCACAAAAATAGAGGGTAAGGTGGTGAGAGTTGTCATAGAATGGATACCTCGACTTAATATTTGTACCTGTTATTTATTGTTATATTAATTGTTATATTAATATTTTTACCTGTTATTTATTGATTGTTATAAAAGGTATCTTATAATTATACTAATTCATATATAATTATACTAAGTAATATCTACGTGAGTATATATAGAAAAGGAATGAGGAATGTCGAATTAAATTTACTCATCTTTCGACATGAAATATATGTATCATAATAGACTTTTGTATTATTTTATTTATTATCTTGTCTTATAATTTTTTTTTATTAAAATTTAATAAAGATTTTCTTACAAATTCCAAAAAAGTTCGTTATAATCCGATCCAACAACAGGGATTCTTAGTAAAACTAGAGATCCTCTAGAGATGTAGAAAGATGCAAGACTCTATGCCGCTATTTGCTATAGTTGAATTATATATACACATGGAATGTAAGAAGGGGAGCATAAAATTCATTTTATTCCCCTTGCCAAAGTTTGCGGAAGAAATAATTCGCTCTTTTATTTTGTTTGATAGGGGTTTCCTAATTACTAATCAGGAATATCGGTAAAAAAAATTTCTCCGCATGATTCTTTCTACAATTTTATCTTATGTTACCAAAGAAAAATCCATTCTTCGAATTTTTACTTTGATTCCTATAAACTAAATAACTACTTGTTCGTCACAAATAAAATAATGAATTTTTAAAGTTTTAAGTAAGGCTTTACTTGATTGAATTTTGATTCGAGGGAACGAAAGCGTGGAGCTGAAATAACTCACTCAAAACACCTTTTAAAGGATTCCGTGGTACGATTAGATCGAATAAGCCCTTATGGAATAAATATTCAGCCGCCTGTGAACCCTCAGGGACTGTCTTATTCAATGTTTGTTCAATTACTCTTTTACCCGCAAATGCGATGTAGGCATTGGGTTCGGCAATAATGATATCCCCCAACATACCAAAACTAGCTGTCACCCCACCAGTAGTAGGAGATGTAAGGATTGCTACATAGAATAATTTTTTATTTGATTGATAATCATATAAAGCGGAAGATATTTTGGCCATTTGCATCAAGCTCAAACTTCCTTCTTGCATGCGTGCTCCTCCAGAAGCACACACTAAAATAAGAGGTAAAAATTGATTGGTAGCATACTCGATCAAACGGGTGATTTTCTCGCCTACTACGGATCCCATACTACCCCCCATAAACTGAAAATCCATAACCCCAATTGCTACGGGAATACCGTTTAATTTACCTGTGCCTGTTTGAATAGCCTCAGTTAATCCTGTCTTTCTTTGATAAGAATCAATACGATCTTTATAAGGTTCCTCCTCCGAATGAAATTCAATGGGATCCAAAGAGACCATGTCTTCATCCATGGGGTCCCAAGTACCTGGATCAATCGAAAGTTCGATTCTATCTGAACTACTCATTTTCAAATGGTATCCACATTGTTCACAAATATTCATTTTTGATTTCAAAAATTTCTTATAATTTAATCCATAACAATTTTCGCATTGAACCCACAAATGCCTGTATTTTTGAGTTACATCTAGATCATTAGAACTTTCTGTTCTAGTTAAATCACTTCCATCCGTGCTAGTTCTTATACTGGAACTCTCACTTTCACTACTATTTCCACCTTCACCACAAATGTAACTATAAATGTAACTGTCACTGTAATTGTGACTACCACTTAAAATGTAACTATCAAGACAGATTTGAGCCCGAAGATAACTGTCAATGCAACTATTAATGTGATTATTCCAACTATATTTAGTATCATACATGTAACGATCATAGTGGGAATCATCACTCTTAGGTACATGATTTTGATAAGTAGAGTTCCGAAAACTATAAAAAGAATTTTCTAGTTCACTTACAAAAGAAGGATCATTGTCAATCTCAAAAATTTTATTTTCACTATCCAAATATATGGAATAACTGCTGCTATTACTATCCCTAACTAAAAA